ATGTTTGGCATATGCCTGCCCTAACCGAAATCTTCGGGGATGATTCCGTACTACAGTTCGGTGGAGGAACTTTAGGACACCCTTGGGGAAATGCACCCGGTGCAGTAGCTAATCGAGTGGCTTTAGAAGCATGTGTACAAGCTCGTAATGAGGGGCGTGATCTTGCTCGTGAAGGTAATGATATTATTCGTGAAGCTAGCAAATGGAGCCCTGAACTAGCCGCTGCTTGTGAAGTATGGAAAGAGATCAAATTTGATTTCGACCCAGTGGATAAGCTAGATAAAGAGACAAAATAAGTGCGCATAATTCAGCAGTCCCTGTTTGTTCTCCTAATTGATTGCAATGAAACTTGGCCCAATCTTTTTTTTAAGAAAAGATTGGGCCGAATAGAATAAAGAACGAACATGTTATACTAATCCTATACTATGAATGAGGGTATTTGTGTATTTGCATATATATGTACAGACCTTACCATATACAAGTATATACAACATAAGATCGAAGACTAATCTATTTCTATTATTTATTGAAGACTAATCTATTATTTATTGTTGGAGCCATAGGCTTAATTATGTATCCTTAGGACTGGATTGGTGGATCATTTTATATTCAGGCCATAGATCAAGGATCAAGCCAAGGGAAAAATCCCTTCTACCCCCATCCTTTATATTGATATTGTCTTTTTCGTTCCCTGTTGTAATAAACAAATTTATTATTTGACTGTATGACACGAGATTCTACGAGAATCTATTTAAAATTTATGGGAAGAAACAACTATGTATCTTTTTGATGAGAATTTAAAGTTTTTTAAGAAACCTCTCCTTAGATTTTTTTTTGAGGAAAAGATTCTATCATAATATATATTGAAATATTGAAATGATTAACTGGATTCCCCAACAGGAGAAGAATCCTTTCTTTCTTTTCAAGACTCGCTCGTTTTTAATTAATAATTTTAATGATTGGATAATATGCTTCATTTGAATTCTGAATGATAAAAAAAAATAGTAAAATGATTTTTTTATTCATCGAATGACTATTCATATATTAGGTATTAAGTTTTCATCAAATAGGGGGCAGAAAGGCTCTATGGAAAAATGTTGGTTCAATTCGATCTTGTCTAACAATAAGTTAGAACATAGGTGTGGACTAAGTAAATCAATGGATAGTCTTGATGATATTGGACATACTAGTGGAAGTAATGAACCTATTCTAAATGATGCGGAGAAAAGGATTCCTAGTTGGAGTGATAGTGGCAGTTATAGTTTCGGTAATATTAATTATCTAGATTATTTATTTGATAGCAGAAATATTTTTAGTTTGATCTCTGATGATACTTTTTTAGTTAAAAATAGTAATGGTGACAGTTATTCTGTATATTTTGATATTGAAAATCAGATTTTTGAGATTGACAATGCTAATTCTTTTTTGAATGAACTAGAGATACTTTTTTATAGTTATTTGAATAGTGAGTCTAAGAGTAGCAATTACTACTATTATTATTCCATGTATGATATTCAATCTAATTGGAATAATCACATTAATAGTTGCATTGATAGTTATCTTCGTTTTGAAATCAGTCTTAATAGTGACATTTACAGTGGTATCGACAGTTACATTTATAGTTTCATTTGTACAGAAAGTCAAACTATAAGTAGTATTGAAAGTGAAAATTCGAGTAGTACTAGTAGCAGTTATCTCAATGAAAGAGGAAGATCTAATGATTTCGATATAAATACAAAATACAGAGAGTTATGGGTTCAATGCGAGAATTGTTATGGATTAAATTATAAAAAATTTTTTTGGTCAAAAATGAATATTTGTGAACACTGCGGATATCATTTGAAAATGAGTAGTTCAGATAGAATCAAACTTCTTATTGATCCTGACACTTGGGAGCCTATGGATGAGGATATGGTCTCTATGGATCCCATTGAATTTCATTCAGAAGAGGAACCTTATACAGATCGCATCTTTTTTTATAAAAAAAAAACGGGTTTAACTGAAGCTGTTCAAACGGGCATAGGTCAACTAAATAGTATTCCCATAGCAATTGGAGTTATGGATTTTCAGTTTATGGGAGGTAGTATGGGATCCGTAGTAGGTGAGAAAATAACCCGTTTGATCGAGTATGCTATTAATCGATCTCTACCTGTCATTATTGTGTGTGCTTCTGGAGGAGCACGCATGCAAGAAGGGAGTTTGAGCTTGATGCAAATGGCTAAAATATCTTCTGCTTCATATGATTATCAATCAAATAAAAAGTTATTCTATGTATCAATCCTTACATCTCCTACAACTGGCGGAGTTACAGCAAGTTTTGGTATGTTGGGAGATATCATTATTGCTGAACCTAATGCCTATATTGCGTTTGCGGGCAAAAGAGTAATTGAACAAACATTGAAAAAGACAGTACCTGACGGTTCACAAGAGGCTGAGTATTTATTCGATAAGGGCTTATTCGACCCAATCGTACCACGTAATCTTTTAAAAGGTGTTCTCAGTGAGTTATTTCAACTACAGGGTTTCCTTCCCTTGAATCAAGATTAAAAAAAAAATATTTTAATTTTAAATTAAAAAGGGGTTGAAATTCTTCATTTTAAAATGGAAGTATAGCACTAGGTTCAGTTATTTTGATTTGTAGCGAATAAGCATTTAGTTTATTGTAATCAAAAAAACCAAACTAGGAAGATGGTGTTTTCTTTTGGGACATCAGTTATAAGTGTAGTAAGAGTCAGAAGTTTTGGATAATTACTTTTTTACCCGAATCCATTTTTTTATTCTACCCCCCTTCCTGATTAGGAATAAGCATCTTTCTATCGACAAGATAAAAAAGAGTTTCTTTCTCCTTCTGAGAAATCGGGTAAATCAAAAAAAATTTATCCCTACTTTATGACATATTCATATTATAGAACAACGAAAAATATATAAAAAAATATAGAAAAAAAAAATAAAATATAAAAACAAATCAAATTCAAATATAGAATATATAATCAAATAATCAAACTAAGAAGAATATAAGAATGAATATAGAATGATAATAAAGAATAATAAGAATATAGAATATAAATTATTTCTATTTACCGAGAACCCCTGTTTTTCACTAGGAATCCCTGTTTTGTTTGTTGGATAAGATTGGTTAAAGTCGCGAATTCATAAAAAATTCTTTTCTTTCAAAACAAACAAAGGTTTTTTGAAAGAAAAGATATAAATAAAATTAAGGATGGGAAAAGAAGAATAAAATTTATGAAAGTGGACTGTCATACATATTCGTGTAGAAAGAGGAATAGGTAAACTTCATTTAGTTCTACATTCCTTGTACTTATTTATTTTTATTATTAAGTACTTTAATATTAAGAATATTAAGATTATATTCATATTTTTTATAATAGGTAGACGTATCATAAGATATCTTTATAATTATAATAGGTACAAATATGAAATCGAGGTACCCGTTCTATGATAGATTTTAACTTTCCCTCTATTTTGGTTCCTTTAGTGGGCCTAGTCTTTCCGGCAATCGCAATGGCTTCTTTATCTCTTTATGTCCAAAGAAATAAGATTGTCTAAAAATGATGGGACCAAATCTCATCAATTTATTTCAACGCTGGATCATCATACAAATACTTTTTTAGTGTAATATGGTAGGATATATGATATGCGGCCTTTCCGAAAACAAACGGAAAAATTGTTATGTATACTGATGCATAATATATGCATTAATGTATGTATATGCGGTTATAGCTTAATCAATATCAATTAAATTCAAAATGATCAGCAAATATTTTTTTAAAATCTTTGAAATAGAAACTCAATGTATCTAACCAATTATTCCTAATGGTTCATGTCAGAATACTGCTAGTTGATGGAAGTTATTTCGGAATCAAGCAAGAAAAGTCAAATCTATTTGGGTTATTTTCTCAATTCTAATCGAATGCAACTGGATCTAGTATAGTATGAATTGGCGATCAGAACATATATGGATAGAACTTATAACGGGGTCTCGAAAAACAAGTAATTTTTGCTGGGCCTGTATCCTTTTTTTAGGTTCACTAGGATTCTTAGTGGTTGGAACTTCCAGTTATCTTGGTAGGAATCTGATATCCGTATTTCCTTCTCAGGAAATTGTTTTTTTCCCACAAGGGATCGTGATGTCTTTCTATGGGATCGCAGGTCTATTCATTAGTTCTTATTTGTGGTGCACAATTTCATGGAATTTAGGTAGTGGTTATGACCGATTCGATAGAAAAGAAGGGATAATGTGCTTTTTTCGTTGGGGATTCCCTGGAAAAAATCGTCGCATTTTCCTTCGTTTCTTTCTGAAAGATATCCAATCAATCAGAATAGAGGTGGGAGAGGGTCTTTTTACTCGTCGTGTCCTTTATATGGAAATCCGGGGTCAAGGAGCCATTCCCTTGACTCGTACTGATGATAATTTTAATCCACGAGAAATTGAACAAAAAGCTGCCGAATTGGCCTATTTCTTGCGAGTACCAATTGAATGAAATGAACTGAAGAAGAAATCTCAGCATGAGAGAAGAACTTACTAATTATCTTTTTAAGACAACTGCAGCTTCTTAAAAATGTTCATTCCGACAAAGGATGCTATATTCTATTTTACCGTTCCGTTGAGGCAGCAGTTCACATACATTATACATCTCAAATACAAATAAAAAAACCAGGAGGACGCATAAAGAATAAAAAAAATATAATAATTATATAATTATTAATTATAATTAATTATAATATAATAATAATTTATATATAATATATATTAAGTATTAAGAATAAGTATTAAGAATTTAAGTATTAATATAAACTATAAACTATTTGTACACCAAAAGTACACCAAAATATACGCATATACATGGCCCCCAGCTTAACTCTTTTATACTAATTAAAGGTCTAATAAGTTTCATTAAGAAGTCTAATCTAAGTTAAGTATAGATTCATCAAATATCTTACCTTTTGTTTTCGTAAAAACAGAATTCTTCCTTTTAGTTCCCTGATTTTGAATTGATACCCTATCCCCGTGCTGCGATTAAAAAGTTAAATCTTTCGAATTCGAAATAGAAATAAAAGAATTAAAGGATCTGGTAGGGTTCGTCTTAAAATAAAAATAATATTCGTTACTTAAAATGGATTTTCGAGTCTTCATCGAAAGGAATAAATGAAGATGGAATTGGTTACAATTTTCCTAATTGGTATTTCTGGAATCTGGAAAGAATATTTACTTCTTTTTTTTTTCATTCGAAAAGGTCCCTTCTTCGATGTTCTATTCTAGATACAAAGACTTAATTCTGACACAAAAACAAAAATAGGAAAAGACCCATAAATTCGATACCTTGTTCTTGTTATAGAACTCGCGCTTCATAGAAATCTAAGATAGAATCAACGAATGAAACAGGTTCATTAACATCACAGATACATAATGAAAAAAAAAAAGAAAGCATTACGCTTCCCTCCCATATCTTGTGTCTATACTCTTTTTGCCCTGGTGGGTTTCTCTCTCATTTAATAAAAGTCTAGAAACTTGGATTATTAATTGGTGGAATACCAGGCAATCCGAAATCCTTTTGAATGATATTCAAGAGAAAAATGTTCTAGAAAATTTTATGTAATTAGAAGAACTATTCCTGTTGGACGAGATGATAAAGCAGTATTCGGACACATATATACAAGGGCAAGGGCTTCATATAGGAATGCACAAGTAAACAATACAATTGGTCAAAAGACACAATGAATCTCATTTCCATATAATTTTGCATTTATCGACAAATCTAATCTGTTTCGTTATTCTAAGTAGTTATTTTATTCTGGGTAATGAAGAACTTTTCATTCTTAATTCTTGGATTCAGGAATTTCTCTATAACTTAAGTGACACAATAAAAGCTTTTTCTATTCTTTTAGTTACTGATTTATGGATCGGATTCCACTCGACCCATGGTTGGGAACTAATGATTGGTTCGATATACAACGATTTTTGATTGGCTCAGAACGATCAAATTATATCTGGTCTTGTTTTCACTTTCCCAGTGATTCTAGATACAATTGTGAAATATTGGATCTTCCATTTTTTAAATCGTGTATCTCCTTCCCTTGTAGTAATTTATCATTCAATGAATGAATGAAGAATTCATTAGATCTCTTGATATCAATCAAATCAGACTTTTGCTTCGTGTATAAAGAAATCGTTTTAAATCTTACTTATTTTTTATACTTCTACCTTTTCAGTTCAAGGTATTCATACCATATTCCACCAGTACAATTCTTTCAGTACAATCAATACAATGGCAAACTTGTGGATAGGGAATTCTACTAGCTACCTATCGAATTTATTGTAGAAATTCCGGGATCTATGATTGGACTATGCAAAATCGAAATACTTTTTCTTGGGTAAAAGAACAGATGACTCGATCCATTTCTTTATCGATCATGATATATGTAATAACTCGAGCATCTATTTCAAATGCATATCCCATTTTTGCGCAGCAGGGTTATGAAAATCCACGAGAAGCGACTGGTCGAATTGTATGTGCCAATTGCCATTTAGCTAATAAGCCCGTGGATATTGAAGTTCCGCAAGCTGTACTTCCTGATACTGTATTTGAAGCAGTTGTTCGAATTCCTTATGATATGCAACTGAAACAAGTTCTTGCTAATGGTAAAAAGGGAGCTTTAAATGTGGGAGCTGTTCTTATTTTACCCGAGGGATTCGAATTAGTCCCCCCCGATCGTATTTCTCCCGAAATGAAAGAAAAGATGGGCAATCTTTCTTTTCAGTCTTATCGTCCTAATAAAAAAAATATTCTTGTGATAGGTCCTGTTCCCGGTCAGAAATATAGTGAAATCGTCTTTCCCATTCTTTCTCCCGACCCTGCTACGAAAAAAGACGTTCACTTCTTAAAATATCCTATATATGTAGGTGGGAACAGAGGAAGGGGTCAGATTTATCCTGATGGTAGCAAGAGTAACAATACAGTTTATAATGCTACATCAGCCGGTATAGTAAGCAGAATAGTACGTAAAGAAAAGGGGGGGTATGAAATAACCATAATTGATGCATTAGATGGACGTCAAGTGGTTGATATTATACCTCCAGGACCAGAACTTCTTGTTTCAGAAGGTGAATCCATCAAGCTTGATCAACCATTAACAAGTAATCCAAATGTAGGAGGGTTTGGGCAGGGAGACGCAGAAATAGTGCTTCAAGATCCATTACGAGTCCAAGGCCTTTTGTTCTTCTTGGCATCTGTGATTTTGGCACAAATCTTTTTGGTTCTAAAAAAGAAACAGTTTGAAAAGGTTCAGTTGTACGAAATAAATTTCTAGATCTAGAGATTCCTTAAACTTGTCGATTGATAGAATTATGTATTGTATGATTCAAAAATTATGTAAGCCTTTTACTTTTTTTTTATTTTTTTATACTGTTTTTTCTTTTGTGAGATGTCTGAAACTCATTACTTGTATACTATTCCTAATAATAGAAAAAAAGCATACAAA